TATGTTCTATCAAAACACTAAAAGGTTTATACGACATATCCGGTGTGGAAGTAGGCCAACATTTCTATTGGCAAATAGGAAGTTTCCAAGTCCATGCCCAAGTACTTATTACTTCTTGGGTCGTAATTGCTATTTTATTAGGTTCAGCCATTATAGCTGTTCGTAATCCGCAAACCATTCCTACTGACGGTCAGAATTTCTTTGAATATGTCCTTGAATTCATTCGAGACGTGAGCAAAACTCAAATTGGAGAAGAATATGGTCCATGGGTTCCCTTTATTGGAACTATGTTTCTATTTATTTTTGTTTCGAATTGGTCAGGGGCTCTTTTACCCTGGAAAATCATACAGTTACCTCATGGGGAGTTAGCCGCACCCACAAATGATATAAACACTACCGTTGCTTTAGCTTTACTCACGTCAGTAGCATATTTCTATGCGGGCCTTACAAAAAAGGGATTGGGTTATTTCGGTAAATACATTCAACCAACCCCAATCCTTTTACCTATTAACATCTTAGAAGATTTTACAAAACCGTTATCGCTTAGTTTTCGACTTTTCGGAAATATTTTAGCTGATGAATTAGTAGTTGTTGTTCTTGTTTCTTTAGTACCCTTAGTAGTTCCTATACCTGTCATGTTCCTTGGATTATTTACAAGCGGTATTCAAGCTCTTATTTTTGCAACCCTAGCTGCGGCTTATATAGGCGAATCCATGGAAGGTCATCATTGACTAGTTTTCGACACAGTCTTTTTTTTTTTAGCTTAGCCTGACGCAATGTATGCGCCGTTCAAGGTAATCCACTTAGGGAAGATAAATATACAAATAAGGTATAAATAAAGGTATAGACGATCTAGAGTAATTGTAAAAAAGGTTACGATATTGGGGAATTGTAAAAAAAAAAGGTGGTATATAAAATGATTTTCATTTCAGTCGATTTTATTCAATTTATCGATTGACCAAAAAAAATAGATTCGTTTGCATAGGAAGAGGGGGTCGAACTAGGTGTAGATAATCTAATCGCTATAAGACAACTCTTGTCAATCTTTCGAAGAATGATTCGAGAATCCCGATGACTTTAAGATACAATATTTGGTTTACGGTATGGGGGAAAGACATGTATATGTGATATTAGACATTAACTAGGTATATATGAACTAAAGATATATCTAATTTGTCTTACTATTGTGAATTTAGATAGGGATTTCAATAGAAGCCTTTCCATTTCGTCTGTAATTGTGAATTGAATATTGGTTGATTGTATCATTAACTATTTCTTTATTTTTGTTTTGGTGCGAGGAACTTATCATGAATCCACTGATTTCTGCCGCTTCCGTTATTGCTGCTGGATTGGCCGTCGGGCTTGCTTCTATTGGACCTGGGGTTGGTCAAGGTACTGCTGCGGGACAGGCTGTAGAAGGGATCGCGAGACAACCAGAGGCGGAAGGAAAAATACGAGGTACTTTATTGCTTAGTCTGGCTTTCATGGAAGCTTTAACAATTTATGGGCTGGTTGTAGCATTAGCTCTTTTATTTGCGAATCCCTTTGTTTAATCCTAAAAACACACATTTTTGTTTATTTCCGTGGATTTGCTGCTCTTGTTTTTTCGAATTCTATTAAGATTAATATTTAACTCCTACAATTTTATTACTTAGGAACAACAACCCACGGAAATAACTGGTTTGAGGATGAGGAATTAACACTCCAACTCATTTTTTCCTTTACCTTCTTAGTCCAATGGAAGAACTTTTTTTAGGAAGTATTGCAATTGTAACAAACGTGGTATTTCGAAACTTACCTGTATAAGACCTGGTACCTAATTCGAATCGAATAAGTATCAGGCTTATTGGAAATTTCCAATTGAAAAAAATCCATTAAAACCCATTTCTAAATCAATATTTTTTTTGACTCTATTTAGTATTTTCTATTTAGAAATAGGGAAATTCATAATAAAATAATACAAAAAGAATAGAAAATTAAGTAGTCTATCTATAACTATAAGAAAGCTATAACTATAAGAAACTATAAGAAAGCTATAACTATAAGAAAGCTATAACTATAAGAAAGAGGAGATCGTATGAAAAATGTAACCGATTCTTTCCTTTCCTTGGGTTATTGGCCATCCGCCGGGAGTTTCGGGTTTAATACCGATATTTTTGCAACAAATCTAATAAATCTAAGCGTAGTACTTGGTGTGTTGATTTTTTTTGGAAAGGGAGTGTTAAGTGATTTATTAGATAATAGAAAACAGAGGATCTTGAAGACTATTCGAAATTCGGAAGAACTGCGCGAGGGGGCCCTAGACCAGTTGGAAAAAGCCCGGGCCCGCTTACGGAAAGTAGAAATGGAAGCGGATCAGTTTCGAATGACTGGATACTCTGAAATAGAACGAGAAAAATGGAATTTGATTAATGCAACTTCTAAGACTTTGGAACAATTAGAAAATTACAAAAATGAAACCATTCATTTTGAACAACAAAGAGCAATTAATCAAGTTCGA